TAAAAAGAAAAGTTATCTTTATAGTTGGGGTATGAACCCAAAAGCTTTAATTAGCTTATCTTTTTATTTTTTATTATATGATGTATAAAGATTTTTGAAATCAAAGGAAATAGTTAAATTCTATTAAAAATAATGAAGGTAGTTTTTTTACGTATTTTACTCTATCAAAGTAGTCCTTTCTTCAGGCTCTTCATTTTTTTTTTTATTTATTTTTATAAAAAAAAAATGATTTTATAATAAAAAATTAAATATATAATAATTCTTTTAAAATATTGATTAGTATATTTTTTTAAATATTATTTATTTTGAAAAATATTATTAAAAAAAAAAGAAAGTAAAAAAAAAATATTTTTTTTGTGTAAAACAAAAAAAAATATATATTAAAAAATCTAAGTGTAAAATATAAATTTGTATATATATATAAAAATTAAATTATCAAATAAAAATAATTTTTAATTATTATACCAGATTAACTTAAATAATATTTATATATATATAATTATTTAATTTATATATATATATTATTTATATTAATTAAATAATATAGTTAAAAATAGATAAATAATAGTGAAACAAATTTATTATTATTATTATAAATATATAATTGGCCATTTAATCAATATTATTATTTTAGATTAAGAGAGAAAGGTAAATTTAATAAACAAAATTTACTAGACTAGTGTATTAAGTATTTTATAATTGTTTAATTAATAAACAAGTGTTATAATTGAATAAATATATAATATATATATATAAATATATTATATAAAATTAAATTTATAATTAAAAGTTAAATTATGTCTTATTGAATAATATAAAGAATAAATATTATTATTATTACTATTAATAATTAAATCATTTATATAAAAGTTTTAATTACTTTAAAAAAAAAAAAAACCTACTTAATTTAATAATAAATTAATCTTTTATAGATTTATTTGATTATGAATTTAATAATTTAGAGATTTATTCTGTTTTTTATTATAAAATTTAAAATTAAGATTTAAATAATTTTATAAACTTAAGAAATTTTATATAAGATTTACGTTTAATATACTTAAATTTATTTATAACAAAAATTAATTCTTATTAAAACTATTTATCTTTAATTATTTTAAATTTTTAATTTCTATTTTAATTAAAAATTATTTTTCAATATAAAAGAGAAATTAATCTTTAATATAAATTTTCCTAATGAATTTTAATTATTTTAATATTTAATTTTCCTTTTATAAATTCATTTATTTTATATTTTTTATATAATTTTTTCTATTTAAATCTTAATTCAAATAAAATTTATAAAAAAATTAATTTTTAATTAAATTTTATAAAATTTTTATAAATTTTAAAATAATTTTATAAATTTAAGAAATTTTATATAAGGTCACGTTTAATATATTTAAATTTATTTATAATAAAAATTAATTCTTATTGAAATCATTTATTTTTAATTATTTTTAATTTTTAATTTCTATTTTAATTAAAAATTATTTTAAGATATAGAAGAAAAATTAATCTTTAATACAAATTTTTATATTATTTTTTATTTAAATTTTAATTCAAATAAAATTTATTAAATTTATAAAATTTATTTTAATTAAGATAAATTTTATAAATTTAATATAAGATTTACGTTTAATATATTTAAATTTATTTATAATAAAAATTAATTCTTATTGAAATCATTTATCTTTAATTATTTTTAATTTTTAATTTCTATTTTAATTAAAAATTATTTTAAAATATAGAAGAAAAATTAATCTTTAATACAAATTTTTATATTATTTTTTATTTGAATTTTAATTCAAATAAAATTTATAAAAAAAATTAATTTTTAAATTTTATAAAATTTTATTATTGATATAATTAAATTTTTTAATAATGGGGCTTATTAATTTATTTAATTTTAGACTAGTATATGTTTATATAAAAATTACTAAATTAAATTTTTAGTATTTTTTATTATAATATTTTTTATTTTATTGATTTTAAGTTTTAATTTGTTATGATTAAATATATCTGTATAAAATTATTTATATGTTAATCAATAAAATTTTATAAAATTTAATTATTAGATTTTTAATATTAATTATATTTTATTAATTATTTTAAAATAAAAATTAAAGTTTTATTTAAACTTAAAATTTAGGTTTATTATTATTAAATATGTAAATGTTAAATTAAATAATATATTGCAGTTTTTAATTTTAAAAATTTATTTAAATAAGTTTTAGTAATTAATAATAGATTTAATGGAATTTGTGCCAGCAATTGCGGTTATACAAATGATTCAATTTAAAATTATTGGTTAGTAATTAATTTTAAATAAAAATTTATTATTTAAATTTTTAGGTGAAATTATAATTTAAATATAATTTTTTTTTATTTTATGAAGTTATTAAAATTAATATTAAACTAGGATTAGATACCCTATTATTTTAATTGTAAATTTTTATACTTGATTATTTATAGTTATATTCTTAAAAATTAAAGAATTTGGCGGTATTTTAGTCTATTTAGAGGAACCTGTTCTATAATTGATAATACACAATTAAATTTACTTTTTTTATACTTGTATATCGTTGTTTTAGAATATTTTATAAGAATATTAATTTTCAATAAGTAATTTATAGATTATTTCAAATCAAGGTGCAGATTATTAAAAAGTAAGTAATGGGTTACAATAAGTTTATTTATGGTTTAAAATTTTTGATAGTTTTAATAAATTGGATTTAATAGTAATTTTTAATATATATTAATTGTGATTTTAGCTCTAAAATATGTACATATTGCCCGTCACTCTCAAAAATTTGAGATAAGTCGTAACAGAGTAGATTTACTGGAAAGTGTATCTAGAATTATCAAATTAAAGCTTTAAGAAGTTTTTTATTTACATTAAAAATATTACCGGATCATGGTATAATTTGATTATGATAAATTATTATTTTTAATTTTATTAAAATTAATTTTAGGTTTATTATTTTATAAGAAAAATTTATTTTTATAATAGTTTATTAGTAAAGTGATTGAAATTTTTATTTAATTTTTAAGGAAAATTTATTTTTTGTACCTTGTGAATCAGGGTTAATTAATTTAATAATTAGGATTAATTTTTCTCGAATTAAGAAGTTTTAATTAAATATTAATATAATTTTTTCATAAATTTTTATAATTTTTAATTGGAAATGAAATGTTATTCGTTTTTTATTATATCTAGTTTTTTAAGAAAAAAATTTAATTTTATTATTATTAATTTATTAGCTAATTTATAGTTAATTATTTTTAGTATTTAATTTATAAAGGGTTGAGCTTTTATATGGATTATTAAAAATTTAATTTTTATAATTTTTGTATGATTTAAATTGTTAATCATTTTAATAATTTAATAATTAGTTTTGTTTTATTATAATATTTATATATTTTTTAATTGTTTTATTAAAAAAAAGAGTTTAATTTTATTTCTTTTTGTATTATGATTAAATTAGTAGATTTTATGTTTATTAAAAATTTAGATTTAGTTAATTAAAAGGAATTCGGCAAATAAATTTTTCGCCTGTTTATTAAAAACATCTCTTTTTGATAATAATTTAAAGTTTAATCTGCTCAATGAAAATTAAATTGCTGCAGTATTTTGACTGTACAAAGGTAGCATAATAATTAGTTTTTTAATTGAAAACTGGAATGAATGATTGGACGAGAAAATTTCTGTCTTTTTATTATTTTTATTGAATTTTACTTTTAAGTTAAAAGGCTTAAATTTTTTTAAAAGACGAGAAGACCCTATAGAGTTTAATTTTTAATTTATTTATTATTATTAGAATTTAATTTATTAGTTAAGTTAAGAATTTGGTTGGGGTGACTATTAGATTAATTTAACTCTTTTAATTTTTAATCAATTATTTTTGATTATAAAATCTATATTTTTAATTTTAAAATAAATTACCTTAGGGATAACAGCGTAATTTTTCTTTAAAGTTCTTATTAAAAGAAGAGTTTGCGACCTCGATGTTGGATTAAAATTTATTTTAGGTGTAGAAGCTTAAATATTAAGTCTGTTCGACTTTTAAAATTTTACATGATCTGAGTTTAAACCGGTATAAGCCAGGTTGGTTTCTATCTTTAATTTTTTAATGTATTTTAGTACGAAAGGACCAAATATATAATATAATATTTAATTTTGAATATTATTGTTACTTTGACAGAATAGTGTAATAGATTTAGAATCTTTAAATGTATTTATATACAGGTAATATTTGTTTTTAATAGATTTAATTTTATTAATTATTTCTTATTTAATTTTAGTTATTTTTATTTTAATTGGGGTAGCTTTTTTAACTTTATTAGAACGGAAAATTCTTGGTTATATTCAAATTCGTAAAGGTCCAAATAAGGTTGGTTTAATAGGTTTAATTCAGCCTTTTAGTGATGCCATTAAGTTATTTTGTAAGGAACAAATTAATCCTATAATATCAAATTATTTTTCTTATTATTTTTCTCCTGTTTTAAATTTATTTTTGTCTTTATTTTTATGAGTATGTTTACCATTTTTTAGAAGATTTTTTCATTTTTCTTTGGGATTTTTATTTTTTCTTTGTTGTTCAAGTTTATCTGTTTATATAATTATAATTGCAGGGTGATCTTCAAATTCTTATTATTCTTTATTAGGTGGTCTACGTTGTGTTGCTCAGACTATTTCTTATGAGGTAAGTTTATCAATTATTTTATTGTCTTTTTTGTTTTTAATTTTAAGATTAAGAATTTTTGATTTAGTTATTTATCAAAATTATATTTGATTTTTTTTTATATCTTTTCCTTTGTCCATAGTTTGATTTTCTTCAAGATTAGCTGAGACTAATCGTACTCCTTTTGATTTTGCTGAAGGTGAATCTGAGTTAGTTTCAGGGTTTAATGTTGAGTATGGTGGAGGAGGATTTGCATTAATTTTTATAGCTGAGTATTCAAGAATTTTATTTATAAGAATATTATATATTTTTCTTTTTTTTGGTGGATTTTTTATTAGTTTATTTTTTTTTATCATGGTTACTTTTATTACTTTTCTTTTTATTTGAGTTCGTGGAACTTTACCACGTTTTCGTTATGATAAACTTATATATTTAGCTTGAAAAAGATTTTTGCCTGTTTCATTAAATTATATAATATTTTTTTTAGGATTAAAGATTTTCATTTTTTCTTTAATTATTTAGTTAATTATTTATAGTATAAGTTAATAAGATCTATTAATCTTTTTTTATACTTTCAAAGTATATACTTAAACAAGTTCATAAACTAGTTTAGAATATTTTTTTATCTCATCATTTTGATGAAATATAAAATATTGGAAAGAATATGAAGTAGATAATTGTTAGTACTTGTCCTGTAATGATATAAGGTTCTTCAACTGGTTTTCCTCCAATTCATGTTAGTATTATTATTGTATTACTAAATCTTCAAAATAAAATTTTATTTATAGGGTAAAATTTGATTCTTTTTATTTTTTTTAAAAAAATTGGTATAATTATAATAATTAAAATTGATATAAATAGAGCAATTACTCCTCCTAATTTATTAGGGATTGAACGTAGAATTGCATAGGCAAATAAAAAATATCATTCAGGTTTAATATGGGTTGGTGTTACTAATGGATCAGCTGGAGTAAAATTGTCAGGATCACTAAGTATATAAGGTGATATAAAAATTAATATTGAAAATATTAGTAATATAAATAAAAATCCAATTGAATCTTTTGATGTAAAGTAAGGATGGAATTGAATTTTATCAATATTATTTATAGTTCCAATAGGATTTAAAGATCCATTTTGGTGTAAAAATAGTAAATGAATTATTACTATTGCTGAAATAATGAAAGGTAGAATAAAATGTAAAGCGAAGAATCGTGTTAGTGTAGCACTATCAACAGTAAATCCTCCTCAGATTCATTGTACAATATTAGTTCCTAAATATGGAATTGCTGAAAGTAAATTTGTAATAACTGTGGCTCCTCAAAATGATATTTGTCCTCATGGTAAAACATATCCAAGGAATGCAGTTGCTATAATTATAAAAAATAAAATTACTCCAATTCTTCATGTTTTTTTTTGTAAATAGGATCTATAGTAAATGCCACGTCCAATATGAAGATATAAACAAATAAAAAATATTGATGCTCCATTTATGTGAATTGTTCGTATTATTCAACCATAATTTACATCTCGGCAAATATGAATTATTCTATTGAAGGCTAATATGATATCGGAGCAGTAGTGTATAGCAAGAAATAATCCTGTTAAAATTTGAATAATAAGGCATAGTCCAAGAAGAGAACCAAAATTTCATCAAGTTGAAATATTTGATGGTGATGGTAAATCAATAATAGTATTATTAACAATTTTAAATAATGGATTTTTTTTTATAATTTTCATTATATAATTTTTCGTAATGGTCCTGTTATAATGTTGGTAATTTTTGTTACAGCAATTAAAGTTACTAGTAAATAAATAATGATTATGGTTGATATAATTATTAATGGATATGAAATAAATTTATTTAAGGATATTTTAAATGAATTAAATTTTATGTTAATTATAATATCAGAATTTATTGAATTAATTTTATTAATTATTGTATCTATATAAACTATAGAAATTATGAATATAATTATTATAATTGGAATTAATATTATTTTTTTGTTAAATTTAAATTTTTCATTTGATGCAATTCTTGTTATATAAATAAATAAAATTAGTATTCCTCCAACTATTACAATAAATAAAATGTAGGAATATCAATATCTTAATGATAATGATCCTGTTCATATAGCAATAAGAATGGTTTGTAATAAAAGAATTATTCCTATTGATATTGGATGATTTGTTAATATAAATATAACCGTTATTATAAGGATTAAATTTAATGTTAATATACAGAGAATAGTTTATTTAAAATATGAATTTTGGAGATTTAAGAAGAGTTAATCTTTTCTCTGAAGTTTTAAAAATTTCTTTATTTTTGATTTACAAGACCAATATTTTTATTTAAATTATTAAAACAATGATAATTTATAGATTTAGTATTTTTATTTTTATATATTTGGTTGGTTTATTGATTTTTTGTATTAAATGTAATCATTTACTTTTAATATTATTAAGGTTAGAATTTATTGTTTTATCTTTATTTTTTGGTTTATTAGTTGTTATTATTATTTTAATATATGAAAGGTATTTTTTAATAGTTTTTCTTTCTTTTAGAGTTTGTGAAGGTTCTTTAGGGTTATCAATTTTAGTTTCAATAGTTCGTTCTTATGGAAATGATTATTTTAATATATTAAATATTTTATGATAAAGTTTATTTTTATAATAGTTTTTATAATTCCTTTATGTTTTTTAAATAGTTATTTTTGAATTATGCAATTTTTTTATTTTTTGTTATTTTTAATTTTTTTTTATTCTTTTTCTTATAATTTATATTTTTCTATAATTTCTTATTTTTTTGGTTGTGATTGTTTAAGTTTTTATATAATTTTATTAAGAATTTGAATTTGTTTATTAATATTATTGTCAAGTGAAAAAATTTATAATTTAAGAAATTATTATAATTTTTATAGTTTTATAATTATTTTATTGTTATTATTCTTATTCATTACTTTTTCTTCAATTAATATATTTATATTTTATTTATTTTTTGAAATAAGATTAATTCCTACATTATTTTTAATTTTAGGATGAGGATATCAACCTGAACGTATTCAAGCTGGAATGTATATATTTATATATACATTATTTGGTTCATTACCAATAATTGTTTCATTATTTTATCTTTATAAATATATAGGAAATTTAGATTTTTATTTTATTTCTGTAATTAATAGTTTTTATTTATATTTATGTACGATCTTGGTTTTTTTAATTAAAATACCTATATATTTTGTTCATTTATGATTACCTAAAGCTCATGTTGAGGCTCCTGTTTCTGGTTCAATAATTTTGGCTGGAGTAATATTAAAGTTAGGTGGATATGGATTATTACGTTTTATAAAAATTTTTATTGAAATTGGAATAAAAATTAACTTTTTTTTTATTAGTTTAAGATTAATTGGAAGGTTTTATATTTCTTTAGTTTGTGTTCGTCAAGTTGATATAAAATCTTTAATTGCTTATTCATCTGTTAGACATATAGGTTTAGTTTTGGGTGGTTTAATGACAATAAGAGTTTGAGGCTTTTGAGGATCATTTTTAATAATAATTGCTCATGGTTTATGTTCATCAGGATTATTTTGTTTAGCAAATGTTTCTTATGAACGTTTATTAAGACGTAGTTTATATTTAAATAAAGGATTACTTAATTTAATACCAAGAATATCTTTATGGTGATTTATATTTTGTTCATCAAATATAGGTGCTCCTTTTTCTTTAAATTTATTTGGTGAAATTATATTAATTAATAGTTTAATTTCTTGAAGTTGATTAAGTTTTTTTTTTCTTGGAATAATTTCTTTTTTTGGAGCGGTTTATTCTTTATATTTATATTCTCAGAGTCAACATGGGATTATTAATTTTAGATTGTTTTCTTTTTCTTCAGGTTCAATTCGAGAATTTATATTAATATTTTTACATTGAATTCCGTTAAATTTATTATTTTTATTTTTTAATATTATTATTTATTATTTAAATAGTTTAATTAAAAATTTTGATTTGTGGTATCGAGGATGTAATCTTACTTTAAATTATTTCAATTTGTTTTATTTTTTCATTTTTTATGTTTTTTATATCTTTATTTTTATTTTTTGTTAGTTTATATTTTATAATAATAGATTTAGTATTAATTTTAGAATATGAATTAATAAATTTAAATAGTAATTTAGTTTTTATATCAATTTTATTGGATTGAATATCATTATTTTTTATGAGATTTGTTTTGTTTATTTCTTCTATAGTTATTTATTATAGAATAGAATATATGCAGGGAGATATAAATATAAATCGATTTATTTTATTAATTTTTTTATTTGTTATGTCTATAATATTTTTAATTATTAGTCCTAATTTAATTAGAATTTTATTAGGATGAGATGGATTAGGGTTAGTATCTTATTGTTTAGTTATTTATTATCAAAATATTAAATCTTTAAATGCAGGTATATTAACAGCTTTATCAAATCGTGTTGGTGATGTGGGAATTTTATTATCAATTGCTTGAATAATAAATTATGGCAGATGAAATTTTATTTTTTATTTAGATTTTATAAAGGATGATTTTAATATGAAAATTATTAGTTATTTTATTATTCTTTCAGCTTTAACTAAAAGTGCTCAAATTCCTTTTTCTTCATGATTACCTGCTGCTATAGCAGCCCCTACTCCAGTTTCCTCATTAGTTCATTCATCAACTTTGGTAACAGCTGGTGTTTATTTATTAATTCGTTTTAATTTTTGTTTTAATTTAGATTTAATATATTATTTATTATTTATTTCAATAATAACTATATTTATATCAGGATTAGGGGCAAATTTTGAGTTTGATTTAAAGAAGATTATTGCTCTTTCTACCTTAAGTCAGTTGGGTTTAATAATGAGAATTTTATTTTTAGGGGATTATAAATTAGCTTTTTTTCATTTATTATCTCATGCTTTATTTAAAGCATTATTATTTATATGTGCGGGATGTATAATTCATAATTTATTAAATAATCAGGATATTCGTTTAATAGGTTCATTAATTTATTCAATACCAATAACTTGTACATTTTTTAATATTTCAAATTTTTCTTTATGCGGGTTTCCTTTTTTAGCAGGATTTTATTCTAAGGATTTAATTTTAGAAATTTTTTCTATAGGTTATATAAATATATTTGTATATTTAATTTTTTATATTTCTATTGGATTAACTGTAAGGTATTCTTTTCGTTTAAGATATTATACATTATTTGGTTCCTTTAATTTTAATTCTTTGTTTAATTTAAGAGATTATGGTTTTGTTATATTAAAAGGAATGGCTGGTTTAATTTTTTTAGTTATTTTTGGAGGATCATTTTTATCATGATTAATATTTTCTTCTCCAGTTTATATTAATTTATCTTTAAATTTGAAAATAATAGTTATTATATTAATTTTGATTGGTTTAATTTTAGGTTATGAATTTTCAAAGTTTGGATATTATGATGAATTAAAATCTAAAAATTATTATTATAGTAATTTATTTATTTTTTCTATATTTAATTTACCTATTTTATCTACTTATTTTATTAATTATTATTTTTTAAAATTTAGTAATTTTTATTATAAAAGAGTTGATTTAGGATGATTTGAGTATTTTGGATCTCAAAATTTATTTAGAAATATTATTATTAACTCTAAATATTTACAGGTTTTATTAAATAATAATTTAAAGATTTATTTTATTTTGTTTATTATTATTGTTTTTTTTATAATTATTTATTTTAATAGCTTATTTAGAGTATAATATTGAAGATATTATGGAGATTTAGATCTTAAAATATTTATAAAATTGGATTATAATTTTACATTGAAAATGTAATGTTTTATTTAAACTATATAAATAGAAATATAAACAGAGTTTCACTGCTTAAAGTAGAAATTAGAAGTTTCATTTTGATTAACATATTTCTTTAAATGGAATAATATTCAATTATATTATTAACAGTAATATACCTCTATTTTGGTTTCATTTAATTTATTAATAAGGGTAATTTAATACCAAAATGTTAGGTCGAAACTAAATACAATTTATTTGTTTCATATTAAAGATAAATTGATTATTCAATATTTTTTAAATGCAAATTAAATGTTAAATTTAACTATTATCCTAAATATTTCAATTTAAAGCTCCTTGATTTCATTCATGGTATAATCCTATAATTAAAATTATAATAAATAAAGAAGAAATTAAAAAAAAAACTATTATTCTAGTAATTTTTATTGTTAGAATTAAAGGTAATAGCAGGGTAATTTCAACATCAAAAATTAAAAAAATTACTGCAATTAAGAAGAATTGAAGGGAAAATGGTATACGAGCTGAAGTTTTTGGGTCAAAACCACATTCAAATGGTGATTTTTTTTCTCGTTCATTAATTGATTTTTTTGATATAATATTAGTAATTAATATAATTAATAATGATAATAAAAAGGTTAAAATACCAATAATTTGAATAATTATTTATACTATTTATTAGATCTTTTAATTGGAAGTTAAAAATAATTTTTATACTATATAAATATCTACCTCATCAATAAATTGAAATATAAAGAAATAATCATACTACATCTACAAAATGTCAATATCAAGCAGCGGCTTCAAAACCAAAATGATGTTTAGATGAAAAGTGATTAAATATTTGTCGTATTAAGCATACTATTAGGAATCTTGTTCCAATAATTACATGGATTCCATGGAATCCAGTTGCTATAAAAAATGTGGAACCATATACAGAATCTGCAATTGAGAATGATGATTCAATATATTCATATGCTTGAAGTATCGAAAAATAAGTTCCTAAAATAATAGTTAAGCTTAATCTATAAATAGATTGTTTAAAATTATTTTCTATTAATCTATGGTGAGCTCATGTAACTGTGATTCCTGAAGAAATTAGAATAATTGTATTAAGAAGAGGAATTTGAATTGGATTAAAAGGAATAATTCTTTTTGGGGGTCATATTATATCAATTTCAATTCTTGGTGATAATCTTCTATGGAAAAATCTTCAGAAAAATGATATAAAAAACAGAATTTCGGATGTAATAAATAAGATTATTCCTCATCGTAATCCATTAACTACAGAATAAGTGTGAAGTCCTTGAAGTGTTCTTTCTCGAGTTGAATCTCGTCATCATTGAAATATAATTATTAATGTTAAAATTATACCAATTATTAATAGGTTAATATTATATAGATGAAATCATTTAATTATTCCTGTTAATATAATTATGGTTCTAAAAGCTCCAAGAATTGGTCAAGGTCTAATTTCAACTAAATGAAATGAATGATTTTTATTTAACATTAATTTACTTCACTAGAGTATAAAGTACTTAAGATTGAAAATACATAAGATTGAATTATAGCAACTGCTGATTCTAAAATTAATAAAAGGCATTGAGATAAAATTAAAATATTGATTATAATAATTGATAATTTTGTTCTTGTATTTCCTATTAAAGTTAATAAAAGATGACCTGCAATTATATTGGCAGTAAGACGAATTGCTAAAGTTCCTGGACGAATAATATTTCTAATTGTTTCAATACATACTATAAATGGTATAAGAATAGGTGGAGTTCCTTGAGGAACTAAATGGGAAAATATGTGGATAGTATTATTAATTCATCCATAAATTATAAATCTGATTCATAAAGGTAGGGATAATGTTAATGTTAAAATTAAATGTCTAGTTCTAGAGAATACATATGGAAATAATCTTAATAAATTGTTAAATAAAATTATTGTGAATAATGATACAAATATTAAAATTCTAATTTTTATTTTTTTAATTTTTAAAATAATTTTAAATTCATTATTTAAAACGGTCAAAATTTTTATTCATAAAAAATTAATTCGTGAAGGAATTATTCAAAATATTGTTGGTAAAACTAAAAGGCCAATAAATGTTCTAATTCAATTTAAAGATGTATTTCTTGATGTTGTAGGATCAAACGAGGAAAATAAATTAGTTATCATTTTCAGAAAATTGTTTTATAAATTTTATTAGAATTAATATTGAATTTTTTGTATATAATTGAAAAATAATTTATTGTATTAAATATTAGAAAGATAAAAATGAATATAATGAATAGGTTTAATCAAAATAATGGAGCTATTTGAGGAATTAAAAATTATTAAATTTAATTATTTTAACTTGACAAGTTAATGTTATGAATTAACTAAATTTTTCATTAGAAGTAATTGTTAATTTACTATTAATTGGTTTAAGAGACCATTACTTACTTTCAGTCATCTAATGAAAAATTTTTTACTCATTCAATAAAGTTTTTAGATAAAATTCTTTCAATTACAATTGGTATAAATCTATGATTTGTTCCACAAATTTCTGAACATTGTCCAAAAAATAGTCCAACTTGATTTATAAAAAATGTTGTTTGATTTAATCGTCCAGGAGTTGCATCAATTTTAATTCTTGAAGATGGAATAGTTCATGAATGAATAACATCTGAAGATGATACTATTATTTGAATTTGTAAATTAATAGGAAGAATTAATCGGTTATCTACTTCAAGTAATCGAAAAGAAAAATTTTTTAAATCATTAGCTGGAATTATATATGAATCAAATTCTGTATTTTTAAAATCTGATAATTCATAAGATCAATATCATTGATGACCAATAGTTTTAACAGAAATTATTGGTGAATTAATTTCATCTAAAAGATAAAGAAGTTGTAATCTTGGTAAAGCAATAAAAATTAAAGTAATTGCTGGTGATAAAGTTCATATTAATTCAATTATTTGACCTTCAAGAAGATATCGATTGATATATTTATTTAAGAAAATAGATCTTATAATATATGAAACTATAAGGGTAATAATAATTAGAATTATTATTGTATGATCATGAAAAAAAATTAACTGTTCTATTAAAGGAGAAATTCTATCTTGTGTATTTAAATTTATTCAAGTTGCCATTTTCTAAAAAAAAATTAACTTTATATATGGATCTTAAAACCATTGCACTATTCTGCCATATTAGAATTTAATTAGTTAATATAGGTAATTCAGAATAGGTATGCTCTATCGGAGGTAAATTTTGTATTCATTCATTAAATGTTGGTATATTGAGAGGAATAGAATTTTTTCGTATTGAATTTATTCTATCTCATACAATATAAATTATTAATATAATTCTTGCTGTTCTAATAAGTGAACCAATTGATGAAATTAAATTTCAAGACATATAAGCATCTGGATAATCAGAATATCGGCGAGGTATACCTCTTAATCCTAGAAAATGTTGAGGGAAAAAAGTTAAATTTACTCCAATAAATATAGAAATAAATTGAATTTTTAAAAGATTTTCATTTAATGAAAATCCTGTAAATAAAGGAAATCAGTTTACAATTCTTCCTATAATTGCAAATACTGCCCCTATAGATAATACATAATGAAAATGGGCAACTACATAATATGTGTCATGTAAAATAATATCAATAGAAGAATTTGCTAGAATTACGCCTGTTAATCCTCCAATTGTAAATAAAAAAATAAATCCTAAAGCTCATAATATTTGAGGTGAATAATTAATTTGTGAACCATGAATTGTTGCTAGTCATCTAAAAATTTTAATACCTGTAGGAACAGCAATAATTATAGTTGCTGATGTAAAATAAGCTCGGGTATCAACATCTATACCAATAGTAAATATATGATGTGCTCAAACTACAAATCCTAGTAATCCAATTGCTATTATAGCATAAATTATTCCAATTAGTCCAAATGTTTCTTTTTTTCCTCTTTCTTGAGTAACAATATGGGAAATTATTCCAAATCCTGGGAGAATTAAAATATATACTTCAGGGTGTCCAAAGAATCAAAATAAATGTTGATAAAGAATAGGATCACCTCCTCCTGCTGGATCAAAAAATGATGTATTTAAATTTCGATCAGTTAAAAGTATGGTAATTGCTCCTGCTAATACTGGTAAGGATAAGAGTAATAGAATAGCTGTAATTAGAACAGCTCAAACAAATAAAGGTATTCGATCTAAAGTTATTCCAATTGATCGTATATTAATAATTGTAGAGATAAAATTAATTGCTCCAAGAATTGAAGAGATTCCTGCTAAATGGAGACTAAAAATTGCTAGATCTACTGATGATCCTCTATGAGTAATATTGGAAGAAAGTGGTGGATAAACAGTTCATCCAGTTCCAGCTCCACTTTCTACTATTCTTCTTATTAAAAGAAGTATCAATGATGGTGGGAGAAGTCAGAAACTTATATTATTTATACGAGGGAAAGCTATATCTGGTGCTCCTAATATTAGGGGGACTAGTCAATTTCCAAACCCTCCAATTATAATAGGTATAACTATAAAAAAAATTATAATAAATGCATGGGCAGTAACAATTACATTATAAATTTGGTCATTACCAATTAATGATCCTGGATTTCCAAGTTCGACTCGAATTAGAAGTCTTAAGGAGGTTCCTAATATTCCAGCTCAAATTCCAAAAATGAAGTATAATGTTCCAATGTCTTTATGGTTTGTTGAAAATAATCATTTATTAAGTATTATGACCGAATATAGGTGATAAATTGTAAATTTATTTATGGAGTTATCCTTTTACTAGTTTTATATTCAAAAATGATTTTAAATTGCAAATTTAAAGGTGGTAATATATCTAAAACTTAGTTTTTCTTTAGAACAGTATTATTTAAATTCATTTAAATGATTATCTATCTAATAGAAAAGGCAAAATCACATTTCGTAAAAGTTATTGAATATCATATAAATTTTTATTTCTATTAAATTAATTTATGGTGGTTATTTATTGTTTTTAATTCTATTTGCATATATAGATAAATTGAATTAAATATTACTGGATATTGGTATAATCTATAAAATTCCGTTTTTATCAAGGCTTAAAGGCATCTTTGTTGGCAACTTTGAAGGTTGATAGTTTAGACTAACTTAAATCCTTTAAGTTGAATTTATTAGGATTGTAATGATGATTAGTCTTGAAATTGAGAAGAAATTAATTATTCTATTAAATAAATTATTATGTTTAATTTTATTATTTAATTTTCAGTTTATTTGATTATTTTTAAATAGTAGTGTTGATATAGAAATTCGTATATAGATAAAAATTATGATTAATGTAATAAAAATTATTATGATACTTAAAATAATTATTTTTGATTCAATTATTATTTGAATAGTTAATCATTTTGGTAAGAATCCTAAAAATGGAGGGATCCCTCTTAATGATATAAAATTAAGAATAAATATAATTTTAACTTGTTTTATTTCATTAATTATAAATATTTGATTTAAGAAAAAAATGTTTTTTATAGTGAGGGTAATTGTAATAGTAATAATGGAGTACACTAAAAAATAGATAATTCAAATTGTTTTTTCTAGAAGTATTGTTGTTAATATTCATCCTATATGATTAATTGAGGAAAATGCTATTAATTTTCGTAACCTTATTTGATTAAATCTTATAAAAACACTAATAATCATACCTATAACAATAATAATTGAATAGAATAGAATTGATTTTGAGTTAAATATTATTAACATTATTGGGGCAATTTTTTGTCATGTTAATATAATTATACAGTAAAATCAATTTAATCCTTCAAGAACTTCTGGAAATCAAAAGTGGAATGGGGCTATTCCTATTTTAATAAGAAGTCTTGAATTTAAAATTATTATTATTGGGTTATGAATTGTTATATTTGAATAAAAATTTAATTTTCATATTATTACAATGATTGATATTATAATAAATATTGAGGCTAGGGTCTGTGTAATAAAATATTTAATTGATGATTCTGAGGATAAAATGTTTCTATTTATAATAATTGGAATAATTGAAAGTAAATTGATTTCAAGGCCAATTCATATACCAAGTCATGAATATGCAGAGATTGAAATTATTGTTCCTATAATTAGAATAATTCCGAAGATTAATTTATAGATTTTTATTAT